AGCCCGCCTTTTGAGCTCTTTCACTTTGGCATCTTGTGCCTCAGCCGAGAGGCGATTCAGGTCGGGTACTTCCTCTGCAGCGGGTTGGTTTAGATCTGGAAGCGGTCGTCGCGAAGGACCGACACCGCTTCCCTCGCCTCCGACGGAAAGAGTAAAGTCACCTATGGCTGGTAAGACCCACTCGATCCAATCAGCCAAGGCAAAAAGGAGGGCAGCCCCCTTCCTTCCTGCCCCAGAACGAATGCCCCAAATAGGTCAGAACTAACCTTACAATTTGTTTGAATACAAAGAACATGAAAGAACTGAACCTACTGAAATCTGAACTACGATTCCGATCAAGTCTTACCGAAATCGGATTTCCTTTTCGTGCCATATGCGCTTAGACTTTACTTTTTCCCCCTTTTCACTATTTGTTCTCGAATTTCATTATCTTTCGTGCGCCCTTTACTTCCTCCATGAAGATGATCCACTGGATTCATTGCAATACCATGAACAATAGGGCGTCTGCCTAACCACCGGCTTTGTCCAGCTTTTCTAAGCTTACGTGCACCATGGTTGGGATTGGAAACTATACCAATCTCGGCATCAAGAATCAATGACTTTTTTAACACCCGAAGGTAGCCGCACAAGCCTAAGATAGAGTGTAGAGGGTGCTGCTTCCTTCATTATTTTAGCAAAAGTTCCTGCGGCTCGAGCCAGCTTTGCGCTTTGACCTGGATTACATTCAATATCATGTACTCATGTTCCTATACGTATATCGGCTAATGGTATGCTATTTCCTATTTGAGAATAGAGATCAAGTATCTCGTATCTATAAGCAGGGGGGCGTGGCCAAGAAGCAGCCAGCTGACTGCCCTCTTCCACTCGGCCTTTCTTCGCTGTGTGAACAAGGTCTTAGTATGTATGGGCATTCTGGGCAGGTCGCAATAAGTCGCTGGTCGAAGGTTTGGACCAATCGCAATTCATCACCATTTTGCCCGCTTCCAATTGATGACTGGCTATTATATAAGTGTTGACCTAAGCCCCTGTGTTGGGGCTCGGCTCCCGAACCGTACGTGAGCTGCCTCCTACGGCTCTTCCTAAGAACTTGAAGCCCCTCTCTCTAAATAGAAATTCGAAAAAAAGACATTTACAAGACAAAGACTTTTTCAAAAAGCCTTCGCTCTCCTATTCAACGGGGCTATTAGAGAAGCAGCTTCGTTCCTTGACTTCTTTGCTCAGTCAAGCTTCCTTGTTCCTTAGTCTAGTCTCGGTCCATAGTTTAAGACTCTGTTCTTTATAGCCGAGTCTATATCCACAGCTGACGTGACTTCGTACCGACGCCTTTTCCTTTGTAGACGGCTAAGTGACTTCGTAACCTTAACGTACTTATTTTCGTACTACTGTAGCATAGGCCTTCGTCGGGCTTTCGTCTTTTCGCCTATAGGCTAGGCTTGGCTTCGCTATCGCTTATGACTTGGTATAGAGTCCGTCTAGTCGTCGGTCTTCCCACCAGAATGCCTCTGTAGTCGTAGTCTTGTAGTCGGCATTCTCCAGAATGCCTATGATATAATATAGTGGTCGGCCTTTTGAATGCCTTATTCCTTACTTTTCTGAGAAGCCCTTTACGACTATAAAGGACAGGGGGCTGCTCACCTTTGGAAACTTAGCTACTTAAGTACTACTCCATACTAAAGTAAAGGCGAACGGCATTCTGTTGTACAGCCACTTAATATTAAAACTACTGTCGTATAAAGTACCAAGGAAACTTTCGGTTCCCTTTGTTTGAATAAAGGCCTTCTATTTTAGTTTACATTCATTACAAAGTAAACCAAGCCTAACCGGTCACGACATGTTGTTGATATTGATTGAGTTGGAGGGACTTTCGCTGACTGAATCCATAAACCGTCAAAGTCACCGTCACTGGTACTTTTTTTACTTTATATATAGGTAGGTGTAGGTATCGGTGGGGCTTGCGTAATGTAGTTGTAGTTAAGGCTGCATTGAAGTAGCGCTTTTTTTTTGAAGATCTACTGAAGTACCAAAGGCGAACGGGGCTCCCAGGCCGGGACGTCTGGCAGAATGCTGGGCCTCCTGCGCTTCCAGCGACACCCGAAGGGTGAGCTTCCGGCGGTTAGCTTCTAGCACTAGAAAAGAGAATATAAGAAATAGGCATTAGGCATTCTGAGCTGGAAGAAGGCAAGCAAATGAAGGAAGACATTACGGGCCGACTACAAGAAGCAAAGCTTCGTAGACTCGACAAGTCGCTTATAGAATGCCGACTACTAAGTGAAGACTTTCCACTTAATAAATAAGGGAAGGAGTGTAGGCTTGCTTCGCATAGGCTACACAAGCCAGGGAGGGAAGCGAAGCTTAGCGAGCTTTATAAGATAAGGCCGACCACTACATAAGCCGCTGGCGGAGAAAGCTCTTCGAGCTTCCCTTCATTCGTTGCTAAGCCAAGGTCCCAGGTCTCCGAGTCAGCCCGCGCTTTTTCGAAGAATCCAGCACCCATGGGCATACGGCCTGGCAGGCCTTCCCTTTCCGCCGGAGCTTCATGGGCGTTGCCCCGTTCCCCAATCAGATGTTTGGATGTGAGCTATACTCCGCGAGGAGCCAAACGGGCGTATGGCCTTGTCTTGCCATTTGACCTCTCTTCCCGTGTGACTAGGAATGCTCAGTGACAACCTCTCAATTGTCACCGCCTGGCCTCTCTTGCTACCACGGTAGCACCTAGTGTGGTCAGCATCAATCGTGTTCGGGCAACGAAGCTTACACTCATTCACATTGGTTCATCCTGCTATGCCCCGGGCCTTTTGCTCTTCTAACGTAAAAGGTGGCCGGCCATTCGTCAAGGCCCAGGAATCCGCTGGACATCTCAGCGGCGGGATTGGATACCCGCATCCGATCGAAGTTCCATTTGAGTGCCCTCCTAACATAACATAAAGGGGAGCTCTTTCTTTTCTAGTTGGGTCGCTTCGCGCAAGACATTGCTTAGGACCAACGGGTCACACGACAGGTGCACGATCGACTTTGTACGCTCTATCCTTCGGCCCTTCGCCTATTGGCTTGGCAGGCAAGCTACCTTGATCCGTCTTCGGCTTTGATTCGTTATGCTCCGCAGTTCCAACAAGCCCTAAAGTCTCTTGCCGTCTAAAACTCTGCCAAGAAAGCGCTGCTTTACGTTTGATCCGATGTGCCCAGAGAATGCTATGCGTTCTCCACTTTCGGACCTCGAAAAGAGAGAACGTGTTTTTTCCTCTGACTTTCTCTCTCATTCGCGGAGCGAAGAAAGCGGGCTTTGCCCCAGCTACCGCTATCCTTGGGAAACAAAAAGAGCTACCGAAGGAAAAGGCAAAAGTCTCTCCCTTGGTCTTTGGAGAGGAGAAGGCAGAGAAGAAAACGTCCTTCACGCACGTTTTTTTGCTTTCTGCGCTCTTACTAGTAAAGGGGCTCTTCGCCCAAGGAGGCATTCTGGTAGGAAGGCCGACCACTACATAAGCCGCCATCAGTCCAGTAGAGAAGCAAGCTACCTTTCTTTGATCCACCTTCCCGGGCAGAGAAGAAAACGAAAATGGGCCGCGGATGGTAGTCGTGGTAGGTTCGAGGATCTTACGCGGCGGAGCGAACTCTTCTATCGTGTTGCATTTTCTCTGGCGGCGTAGCTGCACCCCCTCGATCCATCGTACTGGAGCGATCCGAGAAGAACGATTAGGGTCATATTCTATCCTTTCTACAATGCCCATAGACGAAGTGCTTCGTTTCAGATCCAATTTTCGCTGCAATCGCTTTGATCCACCCCCTCGGTGAAAAACCGTAATACGCCCTGATGAATTCCTACCGGCAGACTTCCCTGTACTCAAAGTGAATTGTCTAAGTGCTCTCTCCTCTTGGCTTTGTCTCATTGTCTATTTTGTAATCATTCGATTTTGCCTTTACTTCAATGAAAGCTAGCTCCTACTCCTTCTCCTTCTCCTCCTTCATCGTCGTTGGTTTTTTTGACATAACATTTTCGGCCGCTCAAGAGAGTGACTATCGTTCTTTTTTTTTTATACGCAATATCTTTCAGTCGTAGAGTGACTACTTATTTTTGCTCGTAGTTCCTTTCTCGTTAGTGTACTCGTGGTATTCGGTAGTGTGCTCGTGATACAGTACTCGTGCAACAGCGCTTACGGCAGCTCGTAGCTATAGTATGCACCGGAGTGACGAGATATTGATTGCACTCAAAAAGTGAAGAGCTCATACTTTCTCTCGCGGTAGTGCGCTTACGGCGTGCTCGCACCGGTCGACTACAAGACCCATGGGCTTTCCCATGCAGATGGGAAAGGAGACGAACCGTGGTAATCTTAGCAACAGGGCTGAACGTCTCCTCCCCATATTTAAGAGTGAACCTCTTTGCCACTAAGCGAGCACTGGACCCTTCCTGTCAACCCCTTTCTTTCTTTATAAAATCCGGATTTTGATTTGCAAGTCTTAGAGATGAGCCCGCCCAACACTTTCTTCTTATTCATTATCCATCCATCCCACTTGATGTGTGTGTGTGTGTTTTTAAATCCAATGTTTACCAATGAGAATTCAAATAGTCAAAGACGCTGTTAGTTACTGCGGATCGGGTCTAAGGCTCTGTGACTAACAGCGCTATTTCTGGAACACGGAACTCCGCCCCCAGGCGGTCTTAATTCGATCAAAATTGGCTTACTTGAAAAAAAAGACTCCGTGCTCTGATCATGAAGGCATTTTCCTAAAAAAATTCCAACATCTAAAAAGATGATTTTGACTCAAGCAAGAACTTTGATTCATCATCTAGTTCTAGGTTCAGAGAGAAACAACTTTCCCTATTGAAAAACCACTACAAGCCACTAATTTTTGGCTCGAAGTGGCAAATTTCATTAAGTTGTTTTAAACACTAAAAAAAATCGACTTTTGATTGATTGGAAGAGAGAAAAAAAACCTAATTGGGACCTTGATTGGAGAGTCACCCAAGACATCCAATCCAACTCCACCCGGGCCAATATAGAAGA